GGGACAAAAAATAAATCCACTTGGTTTCAGACTTGGTACAACCCAAAGTCATCATTCCTTTTGGTTCGCACAACCAAGAAATTTTTCCATGGGTCTACAGGAAGATGAAAAAATACGAAATAGTATCAAGAACTATATACAAAAAAATAGGAGAATATCCTCGGGTTTCGAAGGAATTGCACGTATAAAAATCAAAAAAAGAATTGATTTGATTCAGGTCATAATCCACATTGGATTCCCAAATTTGTTAATAGAAGGACGAACGCGAGGAATTGAAGAATTACAGATAAATGTGCAAAAAGAGTTTCATTTTTCGAATCGCAGACTCAAAATTGCTATCACAAGAGTTGAAAAACCTTATGAACAAGCAAATATTCTTGCAGAATATATAGCTTTACAATTAAAAAATAGAGTTTCATTTCGAAAGGCAATGAAAAAGGCTATTGAATTAACTGAACAAACGGATACAAAAGGAATTCAAGTGCAAATTGCAGGGCGTATCGACGGAAAAGAAATTGCACGTGTTGAATGGATCAGAGAAGGGAGAGTTCCCCTACAAACAATTCGTGCTAAAATTGATCATTGTTCCTATACAATTCGAACTATCTATGGAGTATTAGGCATAAAAATTTGGATATTTGTAGACTAGGAATAATGGACTTTTATTTGTTTTACTATTCTGGCTAATGTATAGTGATAGAACAAAAAATTACATTTCATTCTTTTTCTATTAAAAAAAAAAAGAGCAATTCTAATTCTATAGGGTTGAATAAAAATTCGATTAACCATTTTTTGTTAGAATTGCTATGCTTAGTGTGTGACTCGTTAATTTTTTCTTTAACTTAAAAGTCAGTTTAGAGTTGAGATTCCGAAAAAAAATATAGACTGAACTCTACTATGAACTTAATAAGCATATAAATAAGAAATAAGCAACTTATTGCTTCGTATTATCGAGATCCCAAGAAAGAGTCACTATATGACCGGATCAATCATATAGTTGTAGCAACTACAATTTTTGCCATAAGAAAAAACTTATTATGGGTTGTGAGGCAAAAGTAAGGGGATGTGGATAAATGGAAGGATGATAGAAAGAGAGAACAAAAATACAAATGATATATGATTCCAAATATGTATGGTCTATGAATCATGTCATATAAGGGCAATGTGATAAAGCATCAATACTGAATATAAAATAAAAATAATAGTTAAAAAAAATTAAGTATAAAATAATAAAGAGCCTGGAGTTAATAGAAACTGAGAAGATTGACTGGGGACCAAATTTTGTTGAGAGCTCCATTGCAGAATTCAGACCTAGGCATTAATCGAGAAGCTATAGGAACGGTGTAACTTGTGACTGCATAGATTCTATTGAAAACGAATGCTAATGATTCATTGAGCGGGATGGCGGAACGAACCAAAAACAAATTGATTTATTTTATTTTGAGAAGTCATGGATTGAAGCTACGAATGAAGCAGAAAAGAGTCAATATTCGCTCGCGAAACCCTTGTTTATTGGATTACCATATTTTATTTTTTATTTGGCGTAATTCAATAGGGATAAAAAAAAGAAAGAATGATTTATTTGGTATAATATAAATAAAAAAAGCATTATCCATATTTACAGATAAATATATATGTCTAGCTTTGTATCTTGATTATATATACAGTTCAATAAATTAAATATCAAAGACATTACTTAGTTTAGTGGTTGAGTGCATTATTTATTATTTATTAGAAATATGTAATATTATTGAATCATTTCATTCGTGAGGAGCTGGATGAGAAGAAACTCTCATGTCCGGTTCTGCAGTAGAGATGGAATCAAGAAATGACCGTCAACTATAACCCCAAAAGAACCAGATTTCGTAAACAACATAGAGGAAGAATGAGGGGAATATCTTGTCGAGGCAATCATATTAGTTTTGGTAGATATGCTCTTCAGGCACTTGAACCCGCTTGGATCACAGCTAGACAAATAGAAGCAGGGCGAAGAGCAATGACACGATATGCGCGTCGTGGTGGAAAAATATGGGTACGTATATTTCCCGACAAACCTGTTACGGTAAGACCCACGGAAACACGTATGGGTTCAGGAAAGGGATCTCCCGAATATTGGGTATCCGTTGTTAAACCGGGTCGAATACTTTATGAAATGAGCGGAGTATCCGAAACTGTAGCTAGGACCGCTATTTCAATAGCTGCGTCCAAAATGCCTATACCAACTCAATTTGTTATTACAGGATAGGAGTATAGAACTAAACAAAAATAAAAGGGTTATTTCATTATATTGAGGATGAAAAAACAAACAACCACAGATTTCTTTATTTCTGGAAAGACAATATTTCTTTTTTCCTTCATTCCTTGCATTGACATTCTTTGTATTGAAATAACAGATAAAAAAAAAAGAAAAATCATATGATTCAACCCCAAACCCTTTTAAATGTAGCAGATAACAGCGGGGCTCGAGAATTGATGTGTATTCGAATCATAGGGACAGGGAATCCCCGATATGCTCATATTGGTGACGTTATTGTTGCTGTAATCAAAGAAGCAGTACCCAATATGCCTCTAGAAAGATCAGAAGTAATTAGAGCTGTAATTGTACGTACATGTAAAGAACTCAAACGTAACAACGGTATCATAATACGATATGATGACAATGCAGCAGTTGTCATTGATCAAGAAGGAAATCCAAAAGGAACTCGAGTTTTTGGTGCGATTCCTCGGGAATTGAGACAGTTTAATTTTACTAAAATAGTTTCATTAGCTCCCGAGGTATTATAAATATTAGTAGATGAACCCATAATAGTTTCGGGTATCAAAAATAGAACAATTAATTATTAGTGGATTAGGTCTCACGCATATACTTTAAATAAAAAAAAATAAAACAAAGAAAAACACGTTGATTATATCAAAATTAGGAGACACCAATAATTCTAGTTCGTCATGGGTAGGGATACTATTGCCAATATAATAACTTCTATAAGAAATGCTGACATGGATAAAAAAGGAACGGTTCGAATAGCATCCACTAATATCACCGAAAACATTGTTAAAATACTTCTACGAGAAGGTTTTATTGAAAACGTTCGAAAACATCAGGAAAATCAGAGATTTTTCTTGGTTTCAACCCTACGGCATAGAAGGACTAGTAAAGGAGTATATAGAACTATTTTAAAGCGTATCAGCCGACCCGGTCTACGAATCTATTCCAACTATCAACGAATTCCTAAGATTTTAGGTGGAATAGGGATTGTAATTCTTTCTACTTCTCAAGGTATAATGACAGATCGAGAAGCTCGACTAAAAAAAATTGGAGGAGAAATTTTGTGTTATATATGGTGATCCTCCTCCAGTATCCTAATTTGAGCTCTAAATTCCCATTTGTGAAATAGGGGAAAAGTCAGTTATATAACTCTTCTCCATTAGTTGATACTTAAAAGGGGTTACCTGGAATGAAAGAACAAAAATTGATTCATGAAGGTGTAATTATTGAATCACTTCCCAATGGTATGTTCCGGGTACGTTTAGATAATGAAGATTTAATTCTAGGTTATGTTTCAGGAAGGATACGGCGCAGTTTTATACGGATACTACCTGGAGATAGAGTAAAAATCGAAGTAAGTCGTTATGATTCAACCAAGGGACGTATAATTTATAGACTTCGTAACAAGGATTCAAACGATTAAGTGATTTTTTTAAACATTCCTTTCGGGGGTAGGGTACGGTATACAATGCGAAGTTCAAAAATTTAAGAGACTCATTTTCTTCCAAGGAATAGATTCAGGAGTAAAGGAATGATAAATATGAAAATAAGGGCTTCCGTTCGTAAAATTTGTGAGAAATGTCGACTGATTCGTAGGCGTGGACGAATTATGGTGATTTGTTCCAATCCGAGACATAAACAGAGACAAGGGTAATCCTTAAAAAAAAAAAAGAACTTTCTTTCTAATCCCTGTATTGTATAAGGGACCTGTTTTAACATGAAATGGATATCTCCGTATATTTACATATATTTCTGACTCATTATTATGAGATAATAAAATATGACAAAACCTATACCAAGAATTGGTTCCCGTAGGAATGGGCGTATTGGTTCACGCAAGAATGTACGTAGAATACCAAAAGGAGTTATTCATGTTCAAGCGAGTTTCAATAATACCATTGTAACTGTTTCAGATGTACGTGGTCAGGTGGTTTCTTGGGCCTCCGCGGGTACTTCTGGATTCAAAGGCACAAGAAGAGGAACACCCTATGCTGCTCAAGCTGCAGCAGTAAACGCTATTCGTACAATAATTGATCAGGATATGCAACGAGCAGAAGTTATGATAAAGGGTGCTGGTTTCGGAAGAGATGCAGCATTACGAGCCATTCGTAGAAGTGGTATACTATTAAGTTTCGTACGTGATGTAACACCTATGCCACATAATGGATGTCGACCTCCCCAAAAAAGACGTGTGTAGAAATAAGAATTAAACAATTATCAAGAGAAATAAATGATTCAATGATCTGATCAAATTAGAATATTAGTATGGTTCGAGAGGAAATAGTAGAATCCACTCGAACACTACAGTGGAAGTGTGTTGAATCACGAGTAGACAGTAAGCGTCTTTATTATGGACGTTTCATTCTGTCCCCGCTTATGAAAGGACAGGCGGATACTATAGGTATCTCCATGCGGAGGGCTTTACTTGGAGAAATAGAAGGAACATGTATCACACGTGCAAAATCTGAGAAGGTACCACATGAATATTCTACAGTAGTAGGTATTGAAGAATCAGTACATGAAATTTTATTAAATTTGAAAGAAATTGTATTGAGAAGTAATCTCTATGAAATTAGAGACGCATCCATTTGTGTTAGAGGTCCTAGGTACGTAACTGCTCAAGATATCATCTCACCACCTTACGTGGAAATAGTTGATACGACACAGTATATAGCTAACCTGACAGAACCAATTGATTTGTGCATTGAATTACAAATCAAGAGAGATCGCGGAT